CAATTCTATCGCGATATGGTATAGACATATCATGTTCTTTCTTTCTTTATAGAACAAAAAGCCTTTTTCGTTTCGGGTTCACCTCACTGAAAAAGAATTCAAATCAAAGAATATTCCTTTAATGAAATCAAATGATATATATATTCATTCATATTGAGTGAGAGGATTCTTGCTTCTATTCATTTTCGATAGGGAAATAGAATGCATTGATCAATTCGATTCTCTCTACTTGTCCTCGACTTAATGGATTTGATTCAATGCATTGAACGAACCCTTCCTTACATATAACAACTCATAAGTTCCTATCCAAAAATTACAGACTTTGGGCCTGTACTACCTCACCAGCACCCCCCCCAAAAAAAAACAAAAAAAAAAAGAATCAAATGTCAAATGAGAGCCCGAAGTCTTGAAAAAAAAAATCATTCCAAATCCCGTCCCGATTTTTAGTATTGAAAATCGGTCCGAAATGACTGGAAATCGTTGAGTAAAGAAAGACCAAGATTCGGTTTCGTGTCAAGATTAATTTGGAAGTCACTCCACAACAGAACACAATGTGGCAGCAACCCTACAAAATTGAGCATAGCACAAAGATAGAGTCAGCCGAGGATCTACAGCAGAAACTTTTCATGAAATCGCGCATTATCGAACGATTCGACAGACCAAATCCACACTAGACAGGGGTGCAAACACTCATCGATTTAGGACCAGTTCATTATCATTGAAACAATGAGTTGGGTTTCTTCTTACGCACAAAAGGGGGCGCTGCGTCGGGGGATTCCTAACTAGTCCAAGTTTCAATAGACCCCCATCTTGCAGAGAAGAGAGTAAGCTTCGGTAGAATTGGAATGATAGGCAATTGAGGATTGTACAGAAAGACCGATCCTCGATCCGTGTGACTTACTATCCGATTGGATTTGGCTTGGGTTGGAGTTTTCGCTGGGCTCGTGCCATCGTTTTTCCTTCAAAAATACACTTTAGGTATGCCAAAGAAAAAGAGTCTCACTAACTCTTTGCTCGTGGATAGGAAAACAGGAAAATGCTTATGTAATTCAAGAAGAGAGAAGAATGAGTTCGTTTATCCGAGATTCGAAAAAAGATGATTGGGTCCATTGAAATGTGAAATGAATTGTTGTTTTCAGTTTCATGCTCTGAACGATCCCCGTGAGCGAGCGTGTGGGCATTATTTTCTTTCGATGGACCAACCGACCGGCTGGCTACAAACAACAAACAAGAATAGGGAAATGAAAACTGGACTCTTTTTTTTTTTGTTAATTTGAAATTCATTTTCATTAACAATTAGGGCTATACGGATTCGAACCGTAGACCTTCTCGGTAAAACAGATCAAACTTCTTATTATCGAAATGATTCGAACTGTTTCAAAGACCCAACGTGCCTTTTTTTTTGTTGCATTGGGCTCTTTCATCAACTGATAGGAATATCAGATAGTTTGCCATACTTTTTCTTTTTCTTGATAGAAAGATAACGAGATGGCTCCACGTGCTCTGATTCATTATTTGGATGCTGATCCAGGAGCAATACCAAAGTGTTTCAAAGAAGAGTTACCTTGACATAGGTCTGCCTCCGGCCTAGATCAACCTAAGTGAAATGAAGTCTCTATCGCTCTGCTCAAAGAGTCAAATATGAAACTTTATACACCTTAAAGTTCATAGGACGAAAAGATATTAGTGTGAGGTCCTTATACTCATTATGCCTTGCATTGAATGGACTGACTATTTACCTTATCAATTATGAAATCAATGATGGGTTCTATTTGTAGCCTAATATTGGCACCCAAATCGGACCGAACCAAAAGTCAGGCTATTGTTCTCTTGTTTCCTCGAATACATGGAGTAAGACATCGATTTCTCAATAAGATCAATTCTGTTGATTGCATGATGGACTCCCCTGAAAAACATTGGCGCGCGTGTAAACGAGGTGCTCTACCTAACTGAGCTATAGCCCTTGTGCTACCTATTTTAGCATGTAAATAATTTCTTGTCAAGATGAATATCCCACATGATATCTTCTGATCTGTTTCCTGCCATGCCAAGGATTGGTATTGCGTAGAAATTAGATTCCGTCTATAATCAATCCATCGATATGATGGGTCCCTTTTGTTTCTCTTTGTGATGATAAATGACCTACTTAACCCAGTGGTTAGAGTATTGCTTTCATACGGCGGGAGTCATTGGTTCAAATCCAATAGTAGGTAGAACTTATTAGATACCAGAGGCACTGGTATCTAATAAGTTTTTCTACCCACCATCTTTTTTATTTATTCCCCCCCCCCACTCCTCGTATTCTAGTTCTTTTTTGGTTGCACCAGACTACCATTACATTTTGGGGGATTCAATCGGCAGAATCCAAATACGTCGGATTAACAGAACTTTTTATTATTATTATTTTTATTTGGGCGCACCAGGGAGTTACGAAATAACATTGAGAGTCTCGACTCGTGTCCGAGCTCGTCTGACAGCTAAATTTGCCTCAATTGTTTGT